AGATTCTAGATCTGCTGAAAACCAGGTTATAGGGCTAGATCTTTCTTCCATGGTAGGGCTAGGGGCAGGGTGGTTGTAAATCACTCCTTTTACTTTCCCTCCTACAATTACAATGGGAAGGGACGAGACAGCCTTCTTCTAAACTAAATAAAAGAGGATTCTGCTTTCACTGTTCTCAAGGTATCTCCTGACTCGAAGATTAGGGCTTCTTCCCGCATCCGAAACTGGAGAATCAACCCTCGAGAGACGACTAAACTATACGCGGCAGGTTGGTCTAAAAGGGAAAGAAAAAAGGTGACATACATTCCATTCGGGGACATAATAGTGATGACTATCGAGCACACTCTGTTATATCGATCCCAATCAATGGTTTTTTGGGGAAGCCGATGTTTGCTTTCCCCTATGCTTTATGACATCTTTTCTCTTCTCCGTAGTGATCAGTGTATGCACGTAGCATCACAGTCAATCTTTCATGCGGTCGCGCTCTTCTTCTAACTGCAGGAGTGCTGCGCCCTGTCTTACTCTTTTTGTTGCTAATGAATAGCCTTTTTCTTGGTGATTAATAGCCAAGGGAATAAAAGAAAGACCTATGACTCGTTGTCTAAATCATAACTTAAAACAGAACCTCACTGTAGAGAGGGAGACCCCCGGAAGCGTAAGAACGACTATTTTGGAGCCTGAGGGTGAGGTTCCATCGACGAGTGAGAAAAGGAACGAGAGACCTACGGCTACGTGAGGATCAGGACGCGGCGTACGGTTGGCAATGGCAAGTCAGTCACATAGGCTTTTGTAAGACCACGCGTCAGTACTAGACTTATTATGCCATCGATTCAAAGGAAGGACGGACGGGAAAGCACAGGGCAGGAAACACTTAGAAAACCTATAACCCTTGAGTGAGTTCGCAGTCAATCTTGCTTTCGATTCAACAATACGAACCGAATAAAACAATTAGGATTAAAAGAGTCTTTGGCAAAGGAGTTTTTTCCCTCTGCTCTTCCTTTGGTTATATACCAAATCACCTACCTGTATCAGTTGATTCTCCTTCTTCCTTTCTTATTTGAGGATTCAGCCCTGGTTGATAGTTTGTTTCAGTTGAAGGGAGGTTTGTAAATAAACCTTCTGTCGTGTATTCCCGATTAATGCAGCCTTATATGCTTCAATTGTCGATTTTAGTATTGAGGTTACACCTATGGATTATTTATTGTAGGCCAACTCTACTGCACTAGTACCAATAGGCGGCATAGAAGAAGAAGAAAAGAAGCACTACGCCTAGGAAAAAACTAAAACTTTGTTAGAAATTACCCCCTTTCCTTATCGGGATCGGGATTAAAAAGAATGGTTGGGACAACAAACATCCATCTCGTTCGTACTTTGGATACCCGTATAACCATAAAAAACTTTTGAAGTTTATAATTCCTTTAAATTAAGGGGCGTTGGGGACAAAAAAATTTTTGGAGTTACCTTTTATCTAGTATCAACAGCTTTATACTAAAAAAAATAAAAAGATCTTTCGCAGGCTAGAGATTTCTTGTAAAAACACTAGCCCCACTACCACTAAATTTAGAATTAGAATATTGAAAGCTTATTATTATTTATTAGATATATGATTTGCTTTTCATTATGCACATAAGGGAGGAGCCGTATGAGATGAAAATCTCACGTACGGTTCTGTATCTGTAACGGATAACATACAAAAGCTTTGGAATATTCTTATCGGGCACTAGAACGAAACCCGTTCTTACCACAATTTCATAATATGTCTGTCATTACGTGCGACTATCTCCACTATAGAAAGAAAAAAAGGAAAGAACTCAATTTTCAGCACATTTATACGAAGAAGTCTTTCTTTTTCTAAAAGCATAAGTAGTCAACATTTTTTACTAGGGTTCCCATACATGCAAACATACAAAAGAAAACCAAACAAAGATAGTTAGCATAAATAGGACTCCAGTAAGCATCGGAGTAGATCTCTACTAAACAAAGCCAAAGAAATGCATTAAAACACCCTACTTTGCGTCTACAGACACTTATTGAAACCTTCTCAAAATAAAAAGAGTAGACGGACTCTTCTAGTCTCCCCGGTGCCCGTGGGTGGCAGCCTGCACTATGAGTGCTTGCTGCTCCGCCCGCAGCGCTTGCTGCCTCCCCTCCAAATCCTCGATACGCTCTCTGGCAGTGCGAATGCGCGCTTCTTTCCAGGTGGGATCCAGTGTTCTCACACTCCTCAAAAATAAGTTTAGCACTCTACGGCGCTCTTCAATCTCATTTTGCAGTTGTCCCATTTCGGCAGCAATTGCAGAAAGCCTGTTTGCAGCATCCATAGCCATACGTGCAAGTAATAAATTTATTTTCTTTTTCTTTTATTCAGTGAAGACACTTATCGAGCCTCCATTTATATTTATAGAGTGGTAGAGGAATCTCGCCATGCAGTACGAATTGCATGGCTGGCACAATTCTGACTACTATAACCACGCTGCCTGTATGAACAAACAAACTTTGCAGAACCGTTTCACCTAATCGATCGTGGTGAAGTCAGCAATGGATTCGGCGGATCATCCACGTCACGAATGGGATGGCAGGCCCAATTCTGACTAGTTCTCCGCACTACTTTTCTGCAGTTCAAATACTCTTATGCCTATTTAGTGAAAAACTGGCTGGCTCTGGCTACCTTGCGGAGCAAACAAAAGATCCCCAAATCACACTGCCTATATGAACAAACAAGCTTTGTACAACCAGCTTACGTGGAAAAGATTCCATATTCTATGCCAATGGACTCGTGACATCCATGTACTGAGTCGTCAAATGAGCCACGTTAATAAAGCCCAAGCTTATACGCATTGGCCCACAGGGTGCCGGGCCCGAATGAAAGACCCAAGCCTACATGTACATGGACCATCCTACAAATTAAGACTTGGGCCTGTTTCGATGAAAGCCCACAGAAGGGAACAAGCCTACCCATCATCAAAGCAAGCCCAAATGCTTGAATGACCTCATTGTCACTTCATCCCTCTCCTTTCAGTCGAGTCACTTCGTACCTTTCCTTACTCCTAAATATAGTTGCAGGTTCCATACATTAAGATTTGCAGCACCTATTCAAGAGCTGGGGAATCAGCCTTTTGGTGATAGGCAAGCATTGATTGTCTAAAGGCGGGCATTCTATCTCACATATCGCGCATTTGTCTGAATGATGAACCGGTGGCATTTGACGACCGACCACATGCAACTCTTGCCTGGGCCAACAATAGCTCCAAAGCCAATGGATTAGAATATTCCATAGGCAAACTAGGAAGCCGGATCCAAGCTATGAGTTTTTTGAAACTATCATCAACAGGATTCAAATTCGGTGACCATTGCCGAACTGTTCAATAATGTCCCCCAATTACCCAAGGACCTCCTTCAAGCACATGCTTGTCATCCTCCTTCCTCTCAAACACTGATAAATAATAATGCCCAAGATCAACAATCTTATACCTCCCGTCCAGTTGCCACAGCTGTTTCACTCGAGAAGAGAGAGTTTGGAAGCCTAAAACTTTTCCCAAAAGTTTGACAATAAGAGAAGAGCATTACGCCACGGCTTCCTTAGCAAGGCCTTCTCTTCTCTACCGGAGCCTATCGGAACCAATCGATTCTCTGGGTGTACTCAACACCCAAACTGCTGAGAATCCCTCAACTCCTTCGGTTCACTATATCTGCTTATATTTATTATAAATACTAAAGGGGGTATCCTTTGGTATAAGTAAGGGGGAAAAAAAACATTACTTCGAAAGTTGCGATGCGGTTAGATAACTTAATGTAAATCCTAACAATAGGAACATTTACAGAATGGGTTAACAAGAACTTAAACTATCAGACCAGACTTCACTAAAAAACTTATTTATGCATAGATAATCAGTGAGCGCGTGCTGTCTCCTTTTAACGGTCTCAAAGAAGCGAAGTGGGACCGATCTAGGAAGTAGGGTTTATTTGTGACAACTTTCGTCACCGTCTTTCTAAGTGGTATGGTACGCTAGGTAGTTTACGGGCTCGGTCTGGTTTCAAAGACTGGACACCTATAAAAGTATACTACTGGATTGAACGTTGGGATGATGGCGGAGTCTCTGCCTGCAGACTAACACTCTGGAGACTACGGGTCCCTACGGTGCAACCCCGCTTAGGTCGGAAGCCATCCCAGCCCGGACGAATTGGGTCTTTGCATTCACTCAAAAGGATAACATCAGGTATAGGAAGGACTTCTTACAGGAGCACAGGAGAACAACCTATATCAAGGATGGTAGCTGACTAGCACTCACAAGAAGGCACTGATGGGATGAGTTCCTTGATTGGCTAGTAAAGGGATTATCCGGAGAGCTATTACTAAAGATTCAAGAAGGAGTTTCCGGTACGATCCCAATGAAAGTGTCTCTTAGCTGGCAGGCTTCGGAAAAAAGGAATGAAAATAGGTAACATAGTTCAAAGAAAGGGATTAAGAAGAAACTCTAACCTATTGGTCGGGGGAATCAAACAAATCCCATGCATTGAGATAGCAGGTTGGATCATCATAAAACACAGGAATGGGTGCTCAATCAATGGAATGTTTGCTTTTAGATCTCTTCCAGTGCTTATCAAATAAAAATCTCAGGTTTAGGTCGAAACAAGGGCTTTAGCGCCTGTGTACATGTTGCGCTGAACCGGAGTGAAATACATTGCGTGGCTGCCCGATCATGACGTAGTCCGAGATAGTTGATTGAGAAAAAAGGGGGGTGTTCCACGAGCTACTTGTTTGAAGTATTTTTCCGGAGAAAGGAGAGACTTCCCAAGCATGGGTGTTTGATCGATGGAATGCTTGTTGTCAGCTGGACATCTAGCTTTCTTTGCTTTTCCTCTGTCCTTTGCCCTATCAGAATAAGTCTAGGTTTCTTCCTTCCGGCTTTTTTGTTCGCTTGCTTGCTGGCAAGCTCTATACCGACCTTGGCTATTTGAGGCAATTTCGAAAGCATTGAGTCTCGCTAGCTTGAAAGGTATGGCTAGCTTTTTTTTTGGTGAGGTATTGCCCTGCTGTCGCATTCTTCCTTTGCTCTCTCGTAATTTCTCTGCGACCTCTCTCTTTCTACTTTGTATTAGCTTTGTGAATTGGAATTGCCCCATGCAAGCGATTATAGCTAGCCTCTCCTTCATCGTTACCAGTTTCCAAGGCTGATGTCACTGATAGCTCTGCTTTCAGGCTACCAGAAGGGATAAGAACTATGCTTTGACCGAGAGGCACCTCTTAGCCGGGGAACTCTATCCTTTCCCGCTGAGACGGTCAATATTGGTGAACGGGGAACGTGCTTAGTGATGATACATAATATAATTCCGAAGTGCTATATGGATTGGCTCTGGGGTTGCGCATTCGATGACAATTACTGGCTTGTTTGGCCTACTCTTGCCGGGGGTTTCTTGATCCTACGCAGTTTTTAATTCAAAGGAAAAATAGAATAAGATATTTTTGACACCCTTAGCAGGAAATGCTATTCGTACAATAGTGGAAGCAGGGTACGCTAGAGGCGAAAGAAAGACAGAAGCGGAAGAGACAGCCCATATAAATTTCTTTATCGCTTTTTCTTCTTCTTCTTCTTCGAATTTAGAATCGGAAATCGACGAAGCAGATAGATAAAATAAGGTTGTTCCCGCTTATTACTTTCTATTCCTCTTCTTCGATAGCTTTGCAGAGGATAAAGACTTCTCTTCTTATCCCCTTACCTGTCTTTGACTGAAGTCGGGGATTACCTTATCTTCTTTGATCGTCGTTGCTCACGAGCCAGTGTTTATAGAATATTTTATATGAATAGGAGTCAGTGTTCAAGGCAGGCAGGACGGAGTGAACCAATCTCAGTCAACGCAACGAGAAATTGTAAGTTTGGTATAGAATCATCAAATCTTGGAAGGAGGTTGAACGGGATGAGTTTCAGTTTCCCTTTCTGACTTTAGTATTCGCTTCATCTTGACTTAGGAACATGGATTTGACCTCGAGCCGCTCCATTATAATGGAATTCCAGGGCGCTTATCAACCGCATTTCTTCTATATTGTATACCTGAGTTACTTCTCGACCTTGTGTAAAAGAGATAAGTCTTCCTCGCCAATGAATGACTTCTTTTAAGCCCTTCTTCACCAATTAGTTACTTAATATTCTAGAAGTGGAGCACCTTGTATTTACTTAAAAGCTTGCCGGACTCAATCTATATCTATAGCACTAGCTAGCCTGCTTCCTTAAATCATGACGGTGGAGTGCCCGATGTGAGTCAAAGAGAGTGGTACAGTCACTACACGTTGTTAGCTGTCCCCAGTGCGTGCCGGCTTCCCTAATAAGAATTCATCCCTGAAGGAAGTGTTCGAGTGGTGAAAGCTGAAAGAGAAACTTCGAATAGTACGATCTCTCTCTAGTATCCCACCTCTATCTGTCCCTAGTTGTTCGCAGGTGAATGATAAACTGGTAATCCAAGTCGGAAGTCCTCAACAGGCAACGGTCCTCACCTTATCACTAAATCTAGATTATACGGCCACGTTGTGAGCGTTAGAACGACTCTGGTACTAAAGATAGAATTCTATTCAGTAATGCCAATAGAATTCGTTTTGTTCAATCGGCAAGTAAATTCCTTCTTGCCTGCTTTGTCTCTGCTTGAAAGCTTCCGTGTTCAAGTGGGATTGAAAAGTCAAAGTCAACAAAGTGGAATGCATCATCCGAATCGAGGCAGGGGAAAGAAAGAGGTAATTGCTTGTCGTTTTCAACTCCCTCCTATAAGCCTTGGATTGGCTTTCTCAAGATAGGTTTGAAGTCGATTAGTCTAGTTAAGCTAATCGACTTCTTGAATCACATAAAGAGAAGAGGTTCCTATCGGTCAAAGAAATGAGAATTCGTAGTTTGGGGACTTGGCCGTTCAGGATTGATCCTATCAGGCCAACTTCTAATCGTATAAACTCATTTTCTCACTTTCCATTCGGGTATTATCAGTCAATTGAATGTGTTTCCTAAGCTTTCTTCTAAGCCCAGTAACAAAACTTCTTTTCGAACTAGAAAGAATTAAATAGTCGAAACGGAAGCTATCGAGTAGCGCACCAGTAGTCTAAAAGGAAGGTTGTAGTAAGGAGATGCGCTGAAAAAGCTACGATTCTGCGGGTCCAGTCCTATTGTCTTTGTTTGTTCTGTGCGCCTGTGCCGGTTAATTCCTTCTTTCCTTTGAAGGAACTGTTCTAGTGTTGAAAGCCAAAGCGAAGGAATCGCAGGGAATCTCAAGCCCGGAACCTCATCGTGAGTTGGCAATAATTCCAGGCAAGAAGAATCGTATCTACAGTGCCTATCTGTATTTCCATCTAAGGTCTAATTCTTTCTTTGGCAAAGGCCCTAACTACAGCTCTGAGTAACTCCTTGTCTCATTGATCCAAGTCATCAAGGAAAGACAGTGACGATCGGTACGAAAGGGAGGCAGGGGATTCGTACTAATAGCGGTTATTCTGCTATAGGAGCCGTTATGTAGCATCTGAGAACAACAAAGCACACGAAAAGACTTGCAAGAGTAAGGTAAGGCTTGACTTTACTAGTCCTCTCGCTACTACCCTGACTCGGTTACACATGCCACCCGCTTGCTTCGCTTCAAGTTTGAATGCCAAAGGTTTAGAATCCATTTACAGTCCCGAGAGAGGAGCGAGAGAACAACGAAAGGATCCGGCATAGCTTCTTGAAGCCTTTCAATTTAAAGCCAGCCAGCTTCAGTAATTATCTTCCCTTAATTCTGACCCGAGAAGACGGCACTGATTTCAATGATCTTCTTTACTTTCTTTTAGTACCTTGACCAAGTCAGCGTAGAGCGGAGAAGGTGATCTCTATCCATAGGCTTCTGCCACGGAAGATTCTAATGTCACATCTTCCTTTGGATGTCAACAGCTTAACCAATCGGGAATCAACTATCCGAATCCGAGTTGGCGAGAAAGACCTGACATTGGCCTTTATGATCTTGCTTCCCTTCCTTTTCCTTCTTCAAGTCATTCCATCCTCCACAAAGATCTCCATTTATCTGCCTCATCTTGCTCTTCCTTTCTATTTGTGTGCTAAAGTCGTTTCCCGAGTGAGTGAGACTGGTTTACTAATACGAAACCTGGAACTTTAACTGATAAAGAAGCAACCAAGCCGGTCGCGAACACGTGGTAAGCAAACCCTCACTGGACTGAGATAAAAGCAACTCGGCCTTCTGACAGCGGATAGGCCCGGTACTCAATATACGCAATTCCTTGCCCAGAAAAGATGGGATTTTCGGATTCGCGAAGAAAGGAAAGTAAACCGGCTTACTTTTTTGCTCCCAGTAAAACTTTCCTGGATTACTTAATTGGTATTGGTGTACTGGCTTACTCACACTCTTTACCCGAATCCGAGACTGATTCCTCGGTGCGAAGCGCAAAAAGGAAGTTTGTTTTCCAGTCCATTGAGACAGGACAGGGACTTCTAATATAATACGCCATTACTCGTTGCAGCATAAGTGGTCTTCGAAAGCGCCTCTTTAAAGGCAGGATGCCGAGAATCGTGTCTCTATATACGAAGAGCAGGCATGCGTGGGACTTTAGGACAAGACTCCGTAAGACCTTTCGTTTAATATGCCTTTTGTTTACGACGAATAGGAATAGGTTCTTTTCAGATTTGACATAAGAGGGTAATTCGTCAAATTGGAATCGGATCTAACATGTGCAGCCTAAGCTTACTTCTCTTGGCTCCCGGCGGGGTTGTCTAGTCCTAAAGCTAACCAGTTTACTTACTATTATATAATAAGCCTTAGCCTTCGGCCCATGAAATAGAGATGGCCCGGACCCAAGATTCGGATGGGTTGGATGCTTGGATATTCTTTTCTTTCTTCTAGTAGGGTGGTATGGTAATCCATTTCTTACTTACCAGGCTGGGATATAATCTAAGGTAAGGTTGCTTTCTATGTAGATAGGAGAGCCTAATCTCTGTACTAGCTCTATCTATCAGGGAAGAAGGGAGGCGATTTAAAAGCGAAGCATTAACTGAAGGATGCGCTTGCCCATGGCCTCATCTTCCCATTTTTTGAGTCTTTAGTCACCGAGAAGACTACTTCTGTAGCTTAAAAACTTAGGACACCACTTTTTATAAAGTCGGGTGCGAGTCTTGCTGAGTCAACTCTCAACTCATAATTTCTTAAGAAGAAAGCTTAAGAAATTGGCAAGCAAGAAGTAGGATAGGAGGAGCATTAGTAGCGAATCCCTGAGATTGGAATTCAATATCGATAAAGTCATGAAACTTGAATGAAAATTTAATAGATCCGTAAAGCAGAATAATGATTTTCATCTGAAGTAGCCATTCCCCTTTCAGTAGTTGAAGTACTTTCATCTGTCTAAATGCTTTCCGTAGCTCCTTTGATCGAATTTAGAGTAGCTCGTGGATGAACAGATTCGAGAATCAATAAAAAGGTTCCGCTAACCCCGTAGTAGAAGACCCGGACTTTCAAGACTCGCTTCCAAACCAAAGTGGCCTTTCTTAAATACTTACCGGCCAGCCCGAGTGTCCACATTGGGCATTCATAGGAGGGCAGGAATTAGGCAACCAAGTCCTACTATCAGTGATTTAATACATAGGGATAAAGAGAACTTCCTTCACACTAGAACATTATGTGAATTTAGGGCTAAGAGAGAGACTCACTGATAGGAGTCCTGTGACAAAGAGCCCGCTGCCCCTTTTAGACTAGTGGCAAGACCCTAAGGTATTAATCTAAAAAAAGTCTTATCTGGACGTCACACCCAGCCCTCTTACACCATTCCGATATTCCCAAGATGAAGTGGAGTTCTAAGACAGCCCGACGCATTACTTGAATTGAAGGACCCTTCACTATTTAGGTGGTTGAATCTACTTCATCCTTACAAAGGAAAGGAGACATGGCAGTCCAAAAGGTGACCTCGGTCAGCGGATTCAGTATTCCTTAGACTACTCTTCCACAACCCTTCTGGAAAATTTTATATCTACTGAGCACTAGAAGGCCCAAACTTTCACTCATGCAATTGTGATTCTACGGTAAGCACTTCGTTACACTCTCCTTAAACTCACTGTGACCTTACCTTAGAAAGAAAAACGAAGATCAAAACGACTAGTAGCCTGCCTTTACATTCTTCGCTCTATTTCAATCATTTCTTTTTGTATATGGAGTACCCGGGAATTCTCTTGTCTTCCCGCTCTCATTTCGCGCATGCGCTTGGCGCTCTTGCCTTAATCCATGAGGAATTTTTCCCCTTCCTGGTCTCTTCACAATTGATTATATGCGGAGACTTGCTTTTGGTACCAAGATCGAGACCTTGAGTCCAGGCGAAGGTAAGTCTCTTGCATCTGGCCGAACCAACTAGTCGCTAATCAGATCTCTGCTTTTGGGCCCGTTTCTTGCATTTCTCTTTAGGCGAGCCTTTGATATCTCCCAACCGGCTTTCAACCGCCCGATAAAGGGTGCACTACAAGACAATCGGGACTCTAGGCTTCTCGCTCGTGAGATAGAGGGGCAGAAACTCTTGGCCCAGAACTCAGCGCTAGGGCAGCAGGGGCTTTCTTTGTATGGAACAATGCCATTGTAGAGGAAGTGAACAAGTAGTCCCGTCCGGAATGAGATATTTTGGGCTCAACTAGGATATGTAGTATAATATCCGAAAGGTAAAGTCTAGTAGGGGCGAATAGGAAGGGAATGAGCTTGAAAACGGAAGAATTCAAGGTTTTGCCTTGCTTGCTGCTTGCTTACGAGGAAGGGCCTAAGTAGACATTTCCACTTCCGGACCCTGGAGCTTTCTGTCTCATTCGACTTAGCCGCTAATACACTCAATGCTCAGCCTAGCTTCATACCGATATGTCAGATCTCTCCCCCAGTCGTCCGGGTTCATATCCACTCCTAATGCCTTTTCTTGCTTTCGACAGGACCCCCTTCCGACAGGATAAAAAAGATTACGCCAATGCCAATTGCCAATGATATAGAGTTTCTAGCGATTACGACTATAAAGGGCAGGAGATGAATTAAAGAATCGTACTGCAACTGCTGAAGAGAGATCAGAGCTAGTACTAGAGGAAGCGATAGCGGACAAAAGAGCTCAGAGAGCAGTGCAGCTAAGCGGGAAGATCTGTGATCTATTTGAAAGAGCATATCGCAAAGACCGGTATATTGCACATACTGATTGTATAGATTGAGTCTCAATTAGAGAGTTATGATATATCTATAGTACCCCCGCCGATGAGACTTTCCAGCTCGAGGCTAGAAGCTACCAACACTTTAATACAAACAAAAACATAAATCGGAATTCGTGGGGCCCGAGGCCTTACAGAAAAAGATCGATGAACGATTAAGCGAGACTTTGCCTTAGAGACCAATGAAATGAGACCAAGAAGCTTTATTACACAAAAGTTCTTTGAAGACCTTTTGCTTCTGCTTCCCTGCTTACTATTGCTATCACCTCAACTGCTTTGACCTGCTCACTTAGAGTGAAGATCAATAATGGGCGGAAGGAGTTCACACAAGACCACAGAGCGAGAGAGAGAGCCTTCGCTTACCTGTTTAACCGTGCCCTCCTATCACACCTATCTCCCTTTTCCTTCAGTCACATCCAGTCTAAGTTCTGCTTCCAACTACCGATGGGGGAGAGCTTGGACGTATAGCAAGATTGAATAAGAGATATGGCATACGGGAATAGTATATGAAATCACAAAGGCTGGAAAGAGACTGGAGAGGAGCGTGGAAAATACTTAATAAAGCACCTTAGCAATTACTAGTAATGCCCCTATCGACCTCAGTCTTGTTTTTTGCTAGCAGAACTATACTATCTCATTAAACGTCGAATATCCCTATGATGCTAGCCAGTGAAAAAGGAAGGAGTCTACTTCTTTGCTGGCTTGACTCCAGAACTAGTAGAGGAAGGAAGCGATGATCGGTCTATCCCATTAAGCGTAATCCCGCTAGCCAATGAAAGGACTACTCTTCTTGGACTGTGAGCGACGACACCAGATCAGAGCTAAGTGAGAGACGAGAAATGCGATTAAACTGCTTTATAACTGCTCGATTTATAAGTCTTGCCTAAGTCCTAGACTTGAATGAAGCAGCCTGGCTGAAAGTCGTATTTGCTTTTGCTTTTCTTCTCTTGTTCTCTTTTCTTAGTTAGGCCCAAGAAAGTACAAGATATAGCTTGACTAATATACTAAGATGATAGCTAGAGACTAGAGATGAGAGTGCAGGATCTAGATTTGTAACAAATATTCGACTTTGCTTATGCAAATTGTTATGTACCAAAACCAAAGAATATCGTCGATGGGATACAAAAAAAGAGGATCCTACTTCGCTCATGCACCGTCTTTTAACCCTCCTACCGCTGGTAAAGCTAGCAGTCTAATAAAATTTCTGCATGTTAAGACAGCACACTAGTACATTTTCATTGACCACTGAGACCAACCCCCAAGCCCGGTCTTTGAACTAATAAAGATGGCATAGTAGAAAACTTCAGACTGACTATCATCGCGCTTGAAGTCCACCCAAGAGAGTTCCCCGGCTTCTCGTGATGAGCGCAGCGCAGCAAACGGTGTTTGCGCGGGTGGTGAGAACCGTTGAGCCATTGGCTTGCTGAGCTTTTCTGATTTGGGTTTCTCACCCGGGAGGAGGGCTTTTTTCGTTATAGAAAAGAAAGGTCAATGAAAGGATTCAGTAATGACGCCATGCATCACCATTGAGTGCTGTGCTGAAGAGAAAAAACCCGAAAAAAGTTCCCCACATTGGGAGAGAAAAGAGAAGACTGCGGTCAATGATCAATTGTGCACATCCTTTTTGGATGGTCGGCTTAGAGTGAAAGCATACGAACATAGACTTTGTGACTGACTTCGCCGTATAAGCATATCTTCACTGAAAGTCATTAGGGCTGCTTTTGCCCATGCCATGAATGAGAGTGAGTCCAGTCCATCTTCCTTCCCTGGATATGCTGTGTCCTCTACATTCGCTTCGTCCTCCGCCTCTACTGCGCAAAGATTTTTCTCTCCCGTTTAGTGAGTCGTGAAAGCACCTACCTTATGTTTAGACGTATTGGTTTCAGTGAAAAGCCAAATAGAGAGTTTTGCGTGTGCCTGCTTTAGTAAGAGTAAGGAAAAAGCTTGAAAAGCGTACTTGCTTTAACAACGGAAAGAGGTTCCTTCAGCGGTTCAGCTTTAGGTCTCGGTTCAGGTGCTTTTCATGATTGTGGTGTTTGATTGGGCACGGGCGTTCCTGTCCTTACTTAGAGGTCAAGTTGCCACCTGTCTATCGAAGGGGGATTTCCCAGCCTATCTCGATGTTACCGAAAGAAGGAAGAATAATCTAATGATTTCCCTAATTCTGTGAGAAAGAAAAACCAGTTTGTTAGAGCTGGGGCAGAGAAGCAATCAACAGAATGGGTCCCTGTTGTTCACAAGTGAAGGCACTGAACGGATCAAGATCTCGTAAATTCATTGTCTTTCTTGATTCAAATCAGAAAGAACTTCTTTCGCTATTGAAGCCATGCCTGAGCTGTCAGCTTATTAGCATCCCTCTTCTGCGTTAGGAATTGTCCGAAAAGGTTCGATTGAATCCCATGCTTTCATGGTCCCTATCTCTGCCCCGGCACTGGCCGACACGTAGGTCTATTCCGCGCTTTCCTAGGTGCGCATCTCCATCTACTAAAAGTAGGGGTGGTTGCCATAGATAGATTGGGTCATTCGTAACCAGAGCAATAACCGATGCTACAGCATAAACTAAAGCTATACGTGGCGGCCCCTAAAGGCGTAACTGACAGGTTCTGTTTTATCTGCCCATCCGAGTCATCCCGTACTCCAAAAAAGCAGAGGTGAGGTCCGGAGAGTGGGACGGATCTACCTGGCCAAGGTGCCAATGTCAAGTGGTTATCCGAAGTGTTGGAATATGCTCTACCTACGGTACCTAACTAGTCTTTCTTTTCGGTAAGTAAGAATACATTGACCGATGGAGGAGAACCCCCGAAGTAAACATAAATGAAGGGGCATACCCCACCCCAGGCAACCAAACAAAGAACTCAAGACACTCCCCGAGCTCTAAAATAAAGAAACTAACCTATGGAAAAAATTATTGAAATTAGATTACGATTACAAAGGCTAAAAATAATCCAAGTTTCTACGTAATCAAAAAGAGCCTAAGGATTAACCGAAACTAAGCACATACTAAGCCCAATAAGACACATTGGCCTAGATATACATGAGGCCAACTGAAAAAAAGGTATACACATCAAATAAACTAGGATGAAACATAGGATTCGGTGGATGATTCGGCATCCTTTATTAATTGCGTATATAACGGTAGCCCTTCCTAAATAGTTTTTGAGTAGGCTAGGAAAGAAAGAATAAATGATAGAGCGAAATGGGTTGGTTGCCCAAAGGGCTATCTGATCTGATCATGGGGGGATAGCACAAGGGCTTAAGGCATTGGTTTGCTAAATCGACATACAAGAAGATTGCATCATGCATGGGTTCGAATCCCATTTCTTCCAGTCTTTTCCTACTGAACACTTTCCTGCTCAAGATAGGGTACTAGAAAGGGATCATACGAAGGCTATGTTCTTTTTTGAGATCTAGCCTGAATGACTCCTAAACTAAAGGTTTTCATTATATCTAAAGTGTGCAGTGAAGGATCTTGATATTATAGGTAGCCAGTCTTTACTTCACTCGACCCAAGCAATGCCCAAAGAGTCCCATGCCTTTCTTGGTCGGACCAAGCCAACTGGCGATTTCCGACAAGTCTTTCCTAATTTTTAGAGCAAGAAGCGGAACTACAGGGATGAAATGAAAAGTGTTTCTTACGATTACGCCCAACAGCCCACTTGAGCAATTTTCCATTCTCCCATTGATTCCTATGAAGATAGGAAACTTGTATTTCTCATTCACAAATTCATCTTTGTTTATGCTGCTAACTCTCAGTTTGGTCCTACTTCTGATTCATTTTGTTACAAAAAAAGGAGGAGGAAACTTAGTACCAAATGCTTGGCAA